TCCCTAGTCTTCCACCGCCCGGTAAAAGAAGTGAGTTGAATTAGGTTGTTGATTTTCCGATGAAAGGAAAGAAAGAAAAAATAAAGCAAGCATACATTCCTAAACTACTGATCTATCTCTTTATGAGTAGAATCTATTGGATGCCCGTTTACGATGCAACTATCGAAAGCCATTTGCACCAGGTTTATAAAGACTGGTTCGAAAGGACCAGGCGCACTGCGCTTTCCCTTGCCCAGATGTTCGCCTTTCTAAGCTAAGTCAAGTAATGGTGACCCGCCTAAGACTGGAGCCTCGTAACATGTTGGCGAAGAGCTTCGAACTGAGGGTTCGATCAGCATCAACTAGTTAATGCTTGTTGAGACCTCTTCTCTTTTCCGCACCAATCTTAATTGACTACTACATCTTTATTTGGGTGTATAGCTCAGTTGGTAGAGCATTGGGCTTTTAACCTAATGGTCGCAGGTTCAAGTCCTGCTATACCCAAACCTACCTTACCACACTATATAGTAAAGATGCGTAGTAGCGTTGGTGGAGGGAATCCGTATATGTTTTTCCGGTCGATTAAAAGACGCAGCAGAAAAAGCTCAAACTAAATGCTATAACCTCGTCAGACTAAAACCGCTTACCCTTTCTATTGTTAGGATTCGTTTAAAGGCAGAAGACTAGGTTGAGATATACCAGCTCTCGCCTGGCGAATGCTCTTCAAGGCCACGTTCTAGCGCCTGTTTAGGACCCCTACTGATTAGCTTCAAGGGTCCCAAAGTAGATCAACCTCTGGAGATGATCTCACTTGACTTATTCGACTCTCTTCACTCGGTAGTTGGTCCGCTCTAGACTTCCGCAACCACAGGCCAAGAAATACCTGCTAGCCTGATGAATAGGCCGGGGATTGGACCGTATTTCGTAGTTGTGTGCCATTAAGTGTACCTATCCCTATGATTTGAGTGTTACTTTAGCTCCTTCTCTTCCTTGGCTCTTATCTTACTGGAAAGTAAGTCTATTTCTCTTTCCCAGAACTACTTCACTCTATGAAAATAAGAATAAGAAAGACCGGCACGACTGAACTCAGTCAGTGTACTTTCCTATTTGAGTTTCAGTTTAGGAAGAGAGTTCCGTGACTTCCGAGCTTAAGGAGAGCTACCAAAGGTAGGAATTGCTTTCATCAAATTGACATAGATATGAGTAGAACTGAGCTTATTCAATACCTTCTTTTTTTTGCCTATGATAAATGCATAGATCGCTTTTTTCACTGGAAGAGTTCAAAAATAGCACGTCCATTCGATCCTTGTTTTTAAGCGAAGGGCGAGAGGTGAACATAAGGGAACGTCCACCCACCGGACACCTCAATCACAAGAAGCATAACGAACGACATAATGGGCACCTCCACAAGCCGGTTATCGAAAGTCCGTGGAAACTGGTCAATAAACCATTCTTTTTTAGCCTTGTCGGATAAGTCGGCTTCTCTCTGGTCGACTAGTATACAGAACAGATGTTGTTCTCGACTCCGTGCCTCTCCAGCTTCTCCGAGCTATCTATCTAAAATTCATTTACTTTACTTATGAAGCCAGTCTCCTCTATAAGACTTTCATTCCCAAGACCTCCAATCCGAATCCATAAATACCTTTTAGTCAGTATATCTTTGGAAGAATCTACATTGGAAGGCCTGTGTGAAGGAGGAAAATCAAATTAACATACCACTGGAATACCCCTATCGTAGATCAGAATTGGTAAAGGTCCCGGCACTCAAAACCGTCCATACTAGGGCTAGCTCGACTTAGATCGACTCCACAGAATAAGACTACCATTCGGCATCCCACCACCTCATATCCTTATTAACATAAGCAAATTATGCCGTCTGCAGGTCCTCTTCACGCGAAAGCAACGCAACCTCCTCGCAAACAAAGGAGACGCTCATTTCCAACTACTCTCACCCTGTCGAGGCCCGAGTAAGGGTTTTGGTGGGGAAGGAATTAAGCCATAGAGTCTTGTTATTCCCGCCTGCTGCCCGCACCTCATTCATGAAAATGTCATAAGTTAAAGGTGTTATTAACATAAAGTTGTTTGATTTGCCAGCCTTGGCCTAGAGCAATGGAGAGGACTGTTCGTATAGTAGTTGGGACAACCGGCTCATAAATATGCCATTAAACGCTAAGAAAAAAGCCTTCTCGTAAAAGTCCCTCAGTGGATTAATTTTTGTGATCTTTCCGATGAAACCCGGATTTCTGTTCGGAAAGAAAGACTAAGTCAAGGCAGACAACGAGGCGAAGATAGCAGACTTGCCTCTTTCCTTTTGCTTGTGTTGTGCCAGTTGAAGGGCTTGCTACTCCAACTCAAGTAAGATTAGATAAATAGATTCCACTGAGTCTGATTTCCCTCCCGAGGTACGTAAATTGTTAGGCTTGCAGACCTTCTGCTCGAGCTCGCCGTAGGAAACTAGCTGGCTTAGTAATACCTATTCCCATCGAACAAACAGGGATAGGAGTTATACCGCAGCTGCAAAGCAACAGGAGCCGCTCACTCAGACTAATGGCCTCGGCTATGCCTTAACCATCCCATTAGTCTTCCTTCCCCTTCTTCCGCTTCTAAAGGAGGGGACTTTCTCTCCCAGGTAGAAGTAAGCGAACTACACCTTCCCTCTGCCTTAGCCCTGCCTCCGGGATCACTCAAGAAGTAAGCTGTGATTAACCAGCTCACTTCCATAGGGGGTGAACTACGCCTTACACAAACGAACCCTTTGATAACGAAACAAGCTAATACAAAAAAGTCTCAGAAAACAACAGAAGATGTTCCGGATGATAGATGCGGATTAGGTTAGTGGTTAGCTTACGAGTAGTACGGGCACAGGCCAACCGGTGAAACCAGGGGAATAAGGAAAGAACACAGTTCAATAACAGCATATTCCCAGTGAAGTAAGAAAGTATTTTAAACAAAACTCAGGGAAGTAGCATTTCGAGTACAAAGTTTGACTAATTTGCTCAGTTGGACTGAAAGGGTACCGAAAGGAAGAATGACAGCTAAACAACTTTGAGTTCCCAAAGAAGAAAGAGTGAAATCTCGTTCCAAAAGAAGAGACAGACAAACCAAACCAGGCTTATCGATTGACAGAATAATACGTATATAATCAGAAGGCTGCTTAGAGGAGAGTGATCTGTTCATCTAACTCAAAATATTGTAAGAAGAAGAAGGATGGAGCAGAAAGATAGAAAGAGCTGTTGCTGGAAATCAGAGAAATAGTCTAGTTATTGCATCCCTCTCACAAACTATCAATTTCATAAGAGAAGAAAGATCGTAGCCTAGAAAGTCTTACGTGCTCTCTCCTCTATCTAAGTAAGAGAAAGAGGAAGGTACAATCATGCTACTTTAGTTATATGCTTAACACATGCAAGTCGAATGAAGTTTTCTTGGAAACGGGAGTGAACGAAGGACCAACGAGGATGAAGGAGGAGTAAGCAAATGGGAAGATTCTTAAGTAACCTTAGTGCAACAGCTTAAAGGAAATGAAATGAAATATGGCAATGACTATTATAGCTATGACAAAAAAAGGAATGGAAAATAAAATAGTCTTATTTGGGTCTCCGAGCCCAAGTGAGATCCAATTTATAGAACAAGATACAGTGGTTTCTCCCAATTCCATTCCTCATTCACCTCCAATGGAGGTGGAGGTGCAAAGCGCCCCCGATCAAATCGATTTGTTGTTTACAACACTCGAAACTGAATACAAAAAGTTTCTTTGTGAAAGTGGGCGACAAGTACCACCCCAATGGACCATTTAGGACTTAACAAAAATGGTGTGCCCAAATGACACTGGGGAACTTGAATTTAGCTGTATGAAACAAACATATTATGACTTGATGATCTGTGGAACTCGTGCTTGGTCCGTAGAGGAACTTTTCGATTTCATTGATCTAATCAATTATTGTTTGTAGTGCATGCTTGTTCAATAGGTGGTGGGAACGGGAGGGTTGATCTTATAGATCGACCCCGGATGTACCCATTTGCGTGGGGAACCGGGTAACCAAAGTCACGAATAGAACAAAGGAAGTTCGCTGGCTGTTAGCCAGAGATTTTGGTTCAAATCCAATTCGTGAGTGACATGGTCATCGAGATTAGAATAAGAGCAGACGGTATTGGACCAAGGGCAAGCCCCCTTTTACACTATGGGATCAATCGGGCCTCTTTCAAGTGGGTCCTTCGTATCGCTCACCATTTGGCAACTATTGTAGGTCGTGAAACTCGTCTTGAGGGCCTTCCATTCTATTGATCAAGACGAAACACGTATATTTCATTCTCTTCTTAGCAAAAGCAAGCAGCAACTACGGCAACTGGAATAGGGGAGGGGGAATATTTAGGATCCTAATCTTACCGCACCGTAATAAGAGAATTCCCTTTTAGCCCAGTGAATAAAGGATAGTCTTGGGCTATGCCCCCCCTTAGTCAAATAGGTCCAGTAAGGAGTTCTAATTCCTTTCTCTAGTTTCCTCTCCTTCACTCACTCCCTAATTAGGCCAAAGTGCGTCAGGTTCATTTCGGTGGGCCCGACAGGGGAAAGGCATCCCTTTCTGAACTTAGTTAAGGGGGTAGTCGTTCTTGGTTAGATAGATGTGAGGAAAGAAAGAGCAGTGCTTTCTTAATAATCGTGGGGGGGGGTTCTGGGTCTAAGGATCCCAGCTTTAAGTCAATAAGGGCACTTGCCTGTGAGGAAAATCCCAGATCTTCCCTTTTGAAGAATTTCATAAATTGATCAATAAAGTAATAAAATTTCATATCTTTCTATATATATAATATAATTTTAAAAGGCTGCCATTGTCTTATTTCTTGTCTTGGATTCACTCTTTCGTTCAAGCACATTTTGAAAAGTTCTCTTAGGTTCTTAGCTACCCTCTCTTTATGCACTTAATTACGAAAGTAGTGAAATGGAGAAAAGAAGAGTTGAAAGACACCTAAAAGGGAGATGAGGTTCAGTCACATCTTTTGGTTCGATGCTTTGAATCCTTACTATCGTCCCAGTTTCCTAACGGAAATCTCGGACGTGGTAAAGGAGCCTCTCGCTAATCAATAATATAATGCGATCCCTTCTTTCTTCCATCTTCCATTCTCTTCAGCTGAATGAATGGAGGCATGGCAGACTCGTTGGTTAAAGTAAGGCCAGACTGCCTAGCTGAAGCTACTTCGGAATTCAATAGAATGTTCTCCGCGTCCTTAGCACCTGCCCCTTGGGACTGTCTAAGTCTAATTCCAAATCCCTATCGTCAACTCGGGCAAAGGGGCTCACTCCTAGCCTATGATTTTCGTATATTCATAGTTTGCTTATGACTTCCTGAATGGCTTTGAGGAGTATGAAAAAGCTCCTCTTCTTTTTTTACTGACTCGGTTCGTCACCCGTCGCTTTTTAGTAGTGCTCTTCCCCTGCTCAGAACATTATGGGGGAGAAAACTCCACTCAATAGGTAGTGCCCCCATCCTGTTTCGCTACTTCTGGTATAAGATATAGTGGCTCTTGCCTCAGCTGTCTTCAGTTCAATACAGCTTGGGGCTTCCCCTTTTTCCGCTCATCTCACTTGGTTCGAGCGAGTGGTCTGGTGCTAAGCTGTCTTTAGAAGGGCTTCGGGAGCTAGGTTCATACCCTTGGGAGACCATTACCTTCTTTTTCTACTAATACCCGGACTTCCTCTTCTGACTGACCTTACTCGTCAATGAAGCCGACATGGGACTACAGTCAGAAAGTATTTCTTCCCCAAGGGGCTGTTATTGGAGAATCAATAGTAGCAGCTTCCTCTTTTATTCTAGAGTAGCCCCTCCTTCCTTTTCAAGCGGGAATTTCATTCATTCATTGACCAACTTTATCTATAGAAAACTGCTTTTGAAAGCCCCTGTAAGGGTCCCCACCAATCATTTATGTTTAAATGCCTGCTATAAAACAGTTCCTGTGCGAGGTGGCTCTCCGATAGGAATTAGGCTTTCTTCCGTGGGCAGGCCTACCTTAAAGAGAGGAAATTCTTTGTAGGGGAAACTAGGGTAGAAATAATGGTAGGAGGGGTTAACCTGTCCGCTTGTAGAGAGGTCTTTCTTTGCAAGGCGAAGGTTGTTTTCGGCGATGCTAGTTTCATGTAGTTATTTCAGGGAGGCAGAAGCTGCTGTAAAAGGGAAGGGCTAGCCGAATAGGAAAGCCGGCAGTAGGGGCCTTTCAAGCAGGAGTGAACAGGAGCTGCATGAGAGTGGAGTTCCGTAATGTTATGTTCTTTGAGCCGTGGGGCTTGCTGCCTTACCTTCATCCGTTACTGATGCCGTAAGACAAGGATCAGAATATAGACAGCCTCTTTGCTCGTTAGTTTCTGCCAATATGCCCTGGAGTGGAAGAGATTGAGGAGAGCTATTCGATGGATAAAAGTACTCCCCTCTGATGTAGCGAATGGCCAAGGGGGAAGCTGGCCAGGCTGGCTGTGGCTAAGGGGAGAACACACCCGCCGGGCTGTTCTAAATACCTCTTCTTGGTATGGAGGGGTGAGGAGTAATCCCTTGGTCTATTCCTCATATGTTGCTAAGCTAATCTATAAGTAGTTCGGAGCTTCCCAAGAGGATCAAATCTTTCCGCCCTAGGGTTAGGGTTTCTCAGAGAGACGAGGATGGAGGTTTTGTTCTCTGCTTTGACAGAGCTATCTGACATCAAGACTTTAGGAGCAAAAGGAGTGATCATATCGCAGCCTATTGACATTGAGCTGAGGCCATGCCTAAGGTCCCTATTGAAGAAGGACATCAGCCGAAGACTCAACTTCATTAGCCTCTGCAGCCGACTACTGGCGGTACATACGTACCAGGACTTGAGACGCCTCAGCTCTATATGTCTAAAGAAGGGCTTGGGGTACCCCATCATGTATACCACACCTCGGTTTTCACACTCCTTAGGGATTCTGCTGACTCCACAGAAAACAGCGGGCTTGCAGACCTTTCACTCGAGTGACTAGCGTTCCTCTCCGAGTAAGAAAGACCTCTCGCTCTTAAAACGAGTTCCGTTGGACCTCTACTGAGTCAGTGACAGAAGTGCAGCAGCCAATAATACGTATATAAGAAGAGGGCTGCTTACGGGATCAAACTATCAATCTCATAAGAGAAGAAATCTCTATGCCCCCTTTTTCTTGGTTTTCTCCCATGCTTTTGTTGGTCAACAACCAACCACAACTTTCTATAGTTCTTCACTACTCCTAGAGGCTTGACGAAGTGAAGCTGTCTGGAGGGAATCATTTTGTTAAAATCAATTAATCTAATCATGCGAAGACCTAAACTCCTTTTTGTCAGTTCCACGGATTCTACGGCTAATGACATTCTAACAGGAGTACCCATTTTAGATATGTTTCCTAATATGGCATTAGACGCCATAGAGAAAGATCCTCTGTACTGTTCAGGCACGGTTTCTCTCTCGGAGGAATTAGTGAATCCTATGGTTATGGCAAGTTTAACCCGGTTGAATCACTTCCTCGTTAACATGCGCTGGGATTACCAAGGTGGAGTGGTTCAATCCGGATATATTTGGAATCTACAGCGAGAGTTGGACCAAACACCGACCGAACTCCTCAGCAATAAGCTGGACTTGATTTTTTTTCGGGAATCCCTGAATTTATCTACTAGCGTGAATAACTGGTATCTGCAGAATTTGGGCATTCCTGGCCCTGTCAATTTTATTCAGGAATATGAACAACGATGTTATTCTAACTATGTTAGAGTTATGGAAATCCCCTCCCCACTTGACCAATTTGAGATTGTCCCATTGATTCCTATGAATATCGGAAACTTCTATTTCTCATTCACAAATCCATCTTTGTTCATGCTGCTAACTCTGGGTTTTTTCCTACTTCTGATTCATTTTGTTACTAAAAAGGGAGGAGGAAACTTAGTCCCAAATGCTTGGCAATCCTTGGTAGAGCTTCTTTATGATTTCGTGCTGAACCTGGTAAAGGAACAAATAGGTGGTCTTTCCGGAAATGTGAAACAAATGTTTTTCCCTTGCATCTTGGTCACTTTTCTTTTTTTGTTATTTTGTAATCTTCAGGGTATGATACCTTATAGCTTCACAGTGACAAGTCATTTTCTCATTACTTTGGCTCTCTCATTTTCTATTTTTATTGGCATTACCATAGTGGGATTTCAAAGACATGGGCTTCATTTCTTCAGCTTTTTATTACCCGCAGGAGTCCCACTGCCGTTAGCACCTTTCTTAGTACTCCTTGAGCTAATCTCTTATTGCTTTCGCGCATTAAGCTTAGGAATACGTTTGTTTGCTAATATGATGGCCGGTCATAGTCTAGTCAAGATTCTAAGTGGGTTCGCTTGGACTATGCTATGTATGAATGAGATCCTCTACTTCATAGGGGCTCTGGGTCCTTTACTTATAGTTCTTGCATTAACCGGTCTGGAATTAGGTGTAGCTATCTTGCAAGCTTATGTTTTTACGATCTTGATCTGTATTTACTTGAATGATGCTATAAATCTCCATTAACTTCTTTCCTTTTTCCTAGATTTATAATTGAACAAAAGCGAGGGAAGGGATCTCTTTTCTGCAACGAAAAAAAAACGGAGCAGATTTGACTCGGCACAACCTAACGATACATCCAATACCATCTGTGCCTAGAATGCGTTGCTAATAACATTTGAATTTATCTTAGATTCCACGTTCCCAAAATGGACCCATTCCAAATTGCTGAATTTGTGGCCAAACTAGGTCTCGGCCTAGCATTAAGTGTAGTAGTCGGGATCTCCATATCACGACTACACCATTTGACTCCGGGGAACTTCGAAGAAAGAGCACACGAAACTTCAATCAATACTATCTATGGGGAAATATCCCGATTAATCGAAAAACTTTTAGTCAAAGAATGTGGGGTTAACTCGTATCTTTTTTCTCATTACCGGAGCACTTCCGCGATAGTAGAAAAAATCATGGACAATACCGAAAACCTGGGCTTGCTTAACCAAGCCCATAACGAATTAATAACTTTAGGTACAGCCAGTCCGACGTTTATTAAAACGTTGGACTTTTTAAACACCCTGGCTGGAGGATTAACGTAATCTAGTCTTTTCTGAACAAATTGAAGAACCTAATGGAGCGAACTCATCCGATATCAGAACACCAAAACCAGAAAGAAAGTAGAGCTTATTGCGAGAGTTCCCCGGGTAAGCTGATCATAATCCGGCTGACGTGTCTTTATGTTCAAGTAAGAGATTCGTTGACCAAGCGGGATAGATCAGCATTCCATCGGCCCGTAGCAGGAGAATAGGCTTGCATTGCATGGTTTACTCGGCATCCCACAAGTCTAAGCATACCGATGTGCAAGCATTGTGCTGGTATCAAGACGATAGAAACAAGATGCCCGGCCTATCTCTTCTTCAGCACACCTCGGAGATTCACATCTCAACATTCCGATAGAGTGGGTCAACCTCCAGTACAGCTGGACGTGATAAAGCGTTTTCGCAAGAGCCTGCTGCTTCCTTTCCCCCCTCCAATGCTCTGCTCTCTTTCTTTCGACAAAGTAGCTCATCAAGGATCTCAGACTACGGAAAGGAATCCCTTATCTCTTCTCTTTATGTAATAGATAGGTAGGTACTGATGAGAGGAACTCAGAAGGAGCACCGTGACAGACAGGTCGATTCCATACAGCTGCACACATGCTTATCCCTTTGGTACTCTTTGTGTGAGATCCGGATGCTCCTCTCTTACTTCAGCCAGATAAGGATATTGAGTAGGAAACTACGATAAGTGGGAAGGAGTCCAACCAAGAAGGTCCGCCTGCTTTTCAAAGGAACAAACCAAACGCGAAGGAGCTCCAGTCAGAGACGGTGGATAGATCCAGGTCAGCTACAGGCGCACAAGTAAGAATTCCAGTCTATCTCCGCGGGTACATTCGGATTCCATTTCTATCTTCGTAGCCCCATCCACCTATTCTATTCCCCTGGCGACTCCCCTTCCACGTGAGGTAATCTTTCTTCCCGATAATCATACATCTTTCCAGAGCCTTGGCCGGTTGTACACAAATGCTTTACTTGCTCTTCATCTAGAGGAGCCCCAGGCTTTCCCTCTCCCATTTTAGAGTTTACAGTTACAAGGCTTAGCGTAGTGGGCTTTCCGTAGCTGGTCCTAACAGTGCCTCCGTCTTATGATTCAAATGCGAAAACCAGCAAAGAACATAAAACAAAGTGAGGGAAGGCTATCCTTCCCCGCCCCTGTACTGCTACCTCTTTTTGCCCTACGAGAAACCATCCACGCCTCCACTCTCATCTGTCACCGTGCGGATTGTTGGTCTATACTTTCTTTAGTTCCCATAGGAGTCGAGTACTTGTTGTATGCCGGGTGTCCACCTAGGATAGGGAGAAAAGGCTCTCCTAAGTTCCCCATCTGATTAAGCAAATCACTCTTCCGGTAAGATGTCCAACCTCGGAACTGTTGAATGTGTCCTCCGAGATTAACCACTTTCTCGAGCAACCGCATGCTCTCGGCTCTCTCCTACAGCTTCGGGTGAGAAAGATATAAGGAAATAGATAGGATAAAGCTGTCCGTCACTCTAACGTCGTAGGTGATCCATACTATAACAGTGCGTTCTGGGCGGCTACTTTGTATCTTGGAAAAGGGAAAGGACATAAACAAAATAAGACGAAACCAAGGAAAAGACCTGGATCGGATCGCATAAAAGGAGAGGTTGAACCGGTGGGTTGAGGTCAGGTGTCATAGAAAGCTGGTGCAGCACTTCCTCTACTGCGCTATGGCCAACTCCAACTGCTGCTATTCTCGAGTATTCTTTCACTACAAAGATGAAAGGACCTACCGAGAGGAATGCTTAGTTATTAGAAGTCCAGGTCGTCATCTGTGAATTGATTTGTTTAATCGAAAGAAGGAAGAGCTTTGCTGTGTACTCGTCCTACCTTCTGTCAGGTGGAAAGTGCGCTTGCCTCTATCTCTCTGGGCCGGGAGCTAATCCACGTCAGTGTCATCTCTGTCTCAATATGTCTCTGCACCCGTGATGGCGTCTCAACAATCCGTGGACAACGTACTCGCCCCGAACGAGAAGAGTGAGTGTCTGACCCCAGACCTTAGTAATCCATCGTGAACAAAGCTTTCCCTATGGCCAATCAATGGCCCCGACACCCCATAATCCGAAGTCGAGAGCACTTCTTTTCCTTCTTGCCGTTTCTTCCGCTGCTTTTTCCTCCGTTTCTTGTTTTCAACCGGTGTTCGTCCTTTCTTGTCCTTTCTTTGATTATCGTTTCTTCAAGAAGTGCTGCCCAAACTCAATGAATGATTGTTTCTTCTCTCTAACGTGACATCCCGAAGAATCTTTCGGAGATGAACAAAGAAATCCACCTGTCTCTACGTGGAAGTCAGATTATGTTTCCGTTCCTTCCCTGTCAGATTAATAGAGTTCTATAAATGGTCGGATGCCCCTGCTGTGGTGGGCGGAGCGACACCTTCAGCATAGGTCCGGGTCGGCGTGTAGAGTAGCATAGGAGAGAGCGGTAAAGGAGATCAGTGGCATGGAGATGCCTAAGTGACCGAAGAAATCTCCTACCATTTGAACCGCCCTTCCGCTTATCAGAGTGTTACCTACTTTTCCGAAAGTGATTCGGTCTTACATCTGATTTCTTAGTTCTGAAAGCCTCTGTCTCAACTAAAGAAGAAAAGCAGTACAGCACCGTGAAGAACAGCGGAAGAAAAGAAGTGCTGCGGAAGAAGTGTTGGAAGTGTTGGAAAAGAACGGACAAGAAGGGCTGTGGTATGTAACATCACCCGGTCTGTGCTGCCCTCTTATTCGTCCTCTTATCTCATTGTCAGATAGAGGGAAATGCCGAGCTCCTATCAAGTAAAAAAGAAGAAGGGGCTGATGAAGCGAGACTCGAACTCTCAACCTTCGGGTAAACATAGCATGGCCAAGGAATGCTTTCTCATGTGTCTCTGATCGGTTCGTTCCTCTTTCTTGACCGAGATCAAGAAGTGCTGGAAGAGATATGCGAGATCCTCGGAAAAAGGATAGGAAGTCGTCTTGTCTTGTCACTATGGCGAGAGAGGCTGGTAAAAGATCAGATGAAGGAGAGGCAGCACAGCGGTTGAAACCAATACCGGAGGACAAGAAGAACAGCGGCGGACAGGAAGTGCTAAAGGAAAGGAAGCTCACGCACAGTAATATGCGCCGTCCAAACTCACTGACCTCGAAAGCACAGCTACGCCCGAGGGCCTATTGCCGTAAGAGGAGGAGTTTGCTGAAGGGATGAAATGAAAGGACGACTTGGGCTTTCACAGAGCTCACTGGAAAAAGTATATCAGGTGTGGTCTCGAAGATCCTACACGCCTGAAGGAGCGGCAGCAGGGCCAGCAGGCGGATCCGTTGAAAAGGGTGCTAGTTTTTCTCCTCGGGTTGCCCCGGGGTACGGGGCAGGATAGGATGAATTCGATACGCCTAGAGACTGGGCAGGAACCAGTCCATCCTTATCTTCCAACCAAGCATAAGAGTCATCTCATCCGCACAAGAGGAAGAGTCATCAACTCAATCGGAACTTTGTCTAGGTTGACTTATGGAAAGCGCCTCTCTTTGGTAGGTGGTTGGTACGCGAACTCAAAGCTTTCCCTTTCTCCGTGAGCTTCGCGCTAGGAGTAGTCTCGATATCATCCCCAGCTGTCATGGCACGGATGGTGCAGCTGCTCAAGAAGGTAAAAGCTGTGATGCACAGGGCACTACAGACAGAGGAGATAGAGAAGAGGGCTGATTCACATGCCCAGGCCTCAGGTATAGAGTCTAGGGAGAGAGAGTCAATTTGGTACGTTGATATGGTAAGCCAGCTCTTCCTTCTCTCGGTGCGTCACGTGCTCTAGTCTTATAGATCGGTAGGGTGGTCTCGATACTTCACCCGGTGGCTAAGGCCCCAACGCGATCCCCTCTCTGACACTTATCCTTTCGACTTATCCGGACGAATCTGTTAAAGAGTGAAACGAAGTCCTTTCCCCTTTTGCTGGTTGCACCGCTAGGGCACACTCCGCTCAGGAATATATCAAAGAATATTGAAAGAAAAGAGGAGAGCCTCTCGATCGAGTGACGAAGCCTGCTACCACTTCGCTTTCTCGTGCTGACGAAAGAAGGGCTTGGCTACAGGTGGAAGTGAAAGGACCTTTCGATAATATTATCGTAGGTAGCATCGAACGTCGGGAAATCGCCAACTAACTAAGAATCGAGCATAGGAATAGTTGACCGAAGAAGAGAAAAAGAGTGCTACCACCTATGATGAAGAGAAGCAGCTAATTCCGGAAAGGTTCGGTATCAGTCCTCCTCACTGTTTCAAGTAAGCATGTCGGCACGAGTACCACCTAATGTTGAATGAAACGGAAAGCTCACCTATCTGAATAAGACTCTTCGGGCGAGGTTGCTATCCCAGGACTTCTAGCAGAGTATAGTTGAAGCCTAAGCGCCTTGTTCAGTCCATCCACCACCATACCTTTCTTCCTCTGTGCTGCTACTATCTCCGGGTATGTCCCTCGCTGTGCCCCATCGGCTGCAATTACTTGAATCATTGTGCTGACCACTCAATTGAAAACACCAGTTCATCGACCAACTGGTCAGGGATAATCAAATTGCTATAAGAGAAATCCGAAGAAGAGTCAGAATCAGAGTTACAGAAGTTTGATGACCAGAGGTGAACCTCTTTCTTCCCACTATGATCCGACTGGTTCCCTACCATTCTCGTACCAAGAGATATGAATATCGATCTGCTAGCTGCGTTTAGGAGGAGCGTTCGGCATCCTGCACTCGTTGCTTTCTTCCTCACTTGCTTTCTAGAAGACTACTACGATGAAAGAGCCAGGCTTTCCTGGAGGTCAGAGAGACACAGTTAATCAGTTGTCTCGTTCGGGTGTCTTGTCGGCTGCTTTGCGTCCTGAAGAAGATGTACCGGATGAGCAAGCATGCTCGCCTACCGAATCCTGATCCTTCCCCCGTGAAACAAGCGAGTGAAATATATTGGGTCGAGAGTAGCATCAGGAAGAAGTTATCAACCAACTCCTCCATCCGAATACTATCAAGAAAGGGTTCCTGTCAGGCGATAGGCCACGTCATATCTGATAGCTGGTAAGTAACTCCCCAAAGAAGCCGAGCTACTCTGGCAATTCCATGGGCTTTATCAACGGAGTCGAGTCTCGAAGAGGCAGGAGAGGCGAAAGTGTGGACAAATGGACCGAGATACCGCTTTGACTCAGCAAGGTGGGCAGATAATCCTGAGTAGCAGTACGGGAAGCAAAGCAGCAAAAGGTAGACCTATCAGAGTTTCCAGTAGAATACAATACCAAATCCGTAACAGATGGATCAGCTGGTTAATGGTGGAACCTGAGGCGGCTAACAGCAGCATTACCACTGCATGGAAGGAATCTGAACCGGAGCGAGGACCGTGCTTCACTCGAATGTGCTGTCTGACACGCGGAAGGAAGGAAAGACAGAAGCATCCGGTACCAAGGAAGATAGCAGAGTTCGGTAGTTAGGAAGAGAGAAGCATTGGTAACTTCCCTCAGTTGCCGTTGTTGGCGAACGTTAGCATGCGATGTTAGTGGGACGTCCTTCCTTGCTTATAACTGAACTCTTAAATGAGGAAGCTACTCGATAGTCATAGGTTCCATAGGGGTCAGAGTGGCTTTCCTTGGACCAACCATTGTATCAGATTAAACGAGTCGTACAGCCGAAAGTTACCGATTAGCTACTCGGACAAAGCAAAGAAAAGATTTAGCACTTAGGAATGCTCTGACTAATTTGGTAAATTGATTGTATTTTCCTTCTCCAACGCACCAGGGTTCATCTCGTTGTCTCGGTCCCGGAATGAGGAAGAAGCAGCGTCTCTTGTGTGCCTACTTTTAGGTCCGGTGGAGTTGGGGTAGGGAAGCACTTTCCTTTCATTCCTCTTCTTCACTTGCCCAACGGCTTAAGGTGAAGGTTCCGGGTTAGGGTGAAATACTGATCGGTATGCTCAACTCACTTACTACGGCACGCGAAGGGGTTCTAACAGCTAAGAGCAGAAGACCGCTTACTATCCGGATCGAGCGAAACCTACCATCCCGGACTACCATCTCTCTCTTAAAGTAAGGAGTACACGAACAGAGGAAGGAGCTGAAGAGGCACTAGAAAGACAGCGAATCAACCGCACAAGACTCTCGATCTGCTGCCTCTCTTCTTTTTCTAAGTCTTATCTGACTGGGAGGTCAGGGACGTCTGACCCCTTATTCTTGCTGTGTAATTCTGCAGTAGTCTTTCTTCTCGTCCCCACTTTGATCTCTTACAGCAAATGCTAGGCTTAGATACCTCTAGGGATTCTGAGAAGCACCGACTTAGCTATATTCTCTTTTCTCGAGAAACACTACTATGTTTCGAGGTCTGCAATCTTCTAGAAGATCTTGCCGGTGGGCTTGCTACCTATCGGGGCTCGGGATTCTTCGTTCAATGATCACTCGCCTAGGGATTTTATTCCGAGGTAGGTCTTGAACCCCATCCTGAGTGAGATGTGCACGATTCATTGTATCTTGGTTGCTCTCCCAGGTCGACTTTTTCATTTGCTTTGCGATCCCATCTCTTATTCCTACTTCTACGCGATGGGGAACCCTTCTGGTCAGAGTTTTCTTATCCTACAACGAGATTCCTACCACCGCCTGGAATCGTCAAGAAAAGACGTGTTCATTGTTTCATATTGGGCCTCGCTTACAGAATCCCAGTTTGAAGTGGTAAGGAGATCTTGACCCGCTGCTGCCCTGGCCTTTACCTATTCACTTTCGTTCCTTTTCGCTATTTCCAACGCATGCCTTAGTTTTCGGTACGTAGAAGTCAACAAAGCAGCGTGTTCTTTGGCCTTCTCATCCGGTTTTACGATCAATCAAAGCAGAAAAAGAAGTGCTGAAGTCCTGAAGCCTCAATCGATCCACGGTCAATCTCCGACTCAAGGTAACCTAAGTTAGCCGATTCCTAGATTGAAGTAGCCGGGAAGGGAAAGCCCCCCGAGTAACATGAGAGTTGTGTTAGGTGCATCCGCCGCATCTCCTCTCTTTCGTACGTCTCTTCCTTCTTTCGAGCTCGGAGTTGACACTCTGGTGCCTCTTTATCCGGGATAGGTTGGGGAGCGTATCTCTTACTTAAGAAGCAAAGCAGCGGAACATGGGCAATCTGTACTCTTCCCCTATCCCGTGTCACTAAAAGGCCTCGCCTCTGGGAAACCCATCCACTTTCCTTCCTTATAGCGTTTCGATTAGGCCCTGACCTTTGACCCTGTGTGCGGTGCACCTGCGTCTTCTTCTGCGCGAGGTAGCCTTTTCTTACTCAAGAAAAGAAGTGCTGTGCTACTTTCCGCTGCTATTCTCCGTTTGGTACTCTCGGCAAGCGCTGAATGAGATGTGCAGGATTCGTGGTATCTTGCTTTGCTTGTTTGCGAGTCAGCCGGTGATGAGTTGAGTTCCCGTCTTAGAGTCTCTGCCGGCTAATGTGAAAAAAGTGTAGGTGACCCATGGTCCGAGGTGTAGTCAGAAGGATAGCCAAGGGGAAGAGTTTCATCCATCAGCCAAGGGGAAGATTGCATTCATTGGGTCTCAAGTCGGGCAAAGGGTTAGACTCAAGGAAGAGGTCTCGAAGATCCTTACTCCATTACAGTTCACATCTGCCCACCTTGAAGAGGAGTCCTCACGGCGAGAAGCAGCTTCAGCAGTGTGCTACCGGAAAGGAGAAGTCTCAGAAGAAGATAAGTCGGAGGAGAAGTCGTTGATGAGGAAGAGGTACGATGGCTCTGATGAGGAAGAGCAGATACTATTTAGACGGAAGAGGAAACTCGAGGTCATCGCAAGCCAGCTAAGAGCTAAGGAAAGGAAGAGAGTTAACCCCTGGCAACAGAAGAACTAAGGCAACAGAAGCTACCTACACCCGTACTAGCAGCATACGGATCAGAAGCTAACCCGAACTAAGGATCAGGAGCGAACTAAGGATGCGGAACGGGAAAGCAGTTAATCTGTTTGTTGTCTCATTCACAGAGGAGTGGGAGAGAAGCCAGTTGGTAAGCAAGGAATCCTAGAGTGGCCTCAGCTTCGTTTAGGAGACTAGCTTTCGCCTACGGATCTCGATAAAGTATCGTACAATATCGAAAACTATAGCACAGAGGAATGCTAGCGAGCGCTCATATGCAAGAACAGGTGCTCACCCAGGCTATAAGGTAAAGGCAGGTGCCGCATAGGGGGCTGGATCTATCGAATAACTAAGAGTCAGAGGTGGAGTTGCTATTCAGAGTGTGGTTCCTCTGTTGTTAGCGAGCGAAAGGAAGATATACATAGACTGACCGCAAGATCTTATTATCCACCTTGGATGTCAGAAAGAACCTCTTGGAATAGATCTTACACTTCCGGTTTACCGGCCAACGCGGATCGTACACAAGGCACTTGATCATGATTGCGAGGCACTATTGGGCCATGGCTTCTCGATGCCAATTCCGCAATGAGGTGACCGATTGACATCCGATTTTCTTCTCTTATGTCATTTCACATTTCACTGGAATGGAATTCTGATTCTCTTTCAATCTTTCTAAATGAAGCAACAGCAACAAGGGGAACACTCGAGGAAACAACGCTACGAAACCTTTACCTAACCAACTACCTAATACTACGCAGGCTCATCAAACAACTCAGGATGAGAAACTTACGCCAGAGCTCTCAGTGGCTTGTGGACTCGAACCACCGTCAAAGGGATTTTCAGTCCCGTGCCCGACCAGCGGGGCAATTGAAACCACTCTACGTTCTCCACTCAAAGAGGGATCCGCCTCGAATCAAAACGTTCTTTCTTTTCTAAAAACAATCTTTCTTCTCTTATGAAATTGATAGTTTGTGAGATCGATTACTCATAAATGCTGCCCTTCTCTCGGCACGCCTCTCTCTGCTAGAACCATTACCGCTAGCCCAATACCGCCTCTCTACGAACAGATTCAAGCTCAGACAACCTCCACCTTTACTTCCTCGAAAGAAGCCTTCTATTCCGACCACGGACATTTCATAAAGCGTTCAGCTATTAGTCCACAGTGGTGTATAGTTATGTTATAGGTGCAGGTAAGGGGTTGGACAAAGCAAAGAACGCAAAGCATGAGGGGCGTACTCACATGTCTTTTCTGGCAGGAGGGCAAAGGGTTAGAGGGGAGAGTCAAGTCAAAGCATCGGTTATCTTTCCGCTATCTTTACCGAAGGGCTACGGGGGATACCTATTGAGCACTTTTCCTACCTGGATTTCTTAAATCACTACGAGATTCTCTAAAAGCTTCAATCGCATTACATACTCAGGAAGCCAAGAAGGAGCAATTGACGAGTAAGCGGCCTCACGAGAGACTGTACATATTCACACTTTTTTTAGTCTCTTTCCTCTTTCCTTGGTCGAGCAAGCAGATTCTTCCCATGAATTCTCAATGTCTTCTACTCGCCCAGTGGAGCCAGGAGGCAGGGGGAATCTATTTCATTTGGCTCTAGACGGAGATTCGATAGAGAACGATTTGGCAATCTTTTTTTTTTCAAATCTCAACGGAGGAAAGTTCCTGAACTGAGCTCACTGAAGCATATGCCAGAAAAGGAATTTCGCCTAAAGCACACAAGGAATGGCACCCCGGGAAAATGGCTGAATCCGACTCTGAGATGATTTGGAATGCAGAAGGAGATTCTCCGACTTTCTTCCTAGTGATAGCTGTTCTTCCTGTCTTAGTTAGAGGATAATAAGTAAGGAAGTAAGAAAAGACTGACAGAGATAGATTAACTGGATGAAGTTTGAAAGAGCTTACTTCTACCAATAGTTCAGTCGGGAGATAGCGGCCTAAGGTGTGGCTCCTTCCTATGGTCTCTACTGCCAACTCGTTTCACTCCAGTTTCCCGTAGCAACTACAGCAAGCTGACTAGCTCCCTGGCTCGTATGACTAGCTCACTTACTTTACTTTCACTCAACAGCCTAGCTCTAACAAGCCAACTCCGTTCCTAGTTTCGCTACCCTGCTTTAGCCTCCCCCCCTTATAACAAACAAGTAAGTAAACTAGCTAGCCGCGTTCCCAGCTACTTAGTACCCTTCTTTCACTTACAGCTATCTAAGACATTCAGGGGCTGTGTAACTGCTCTAAATAACACTACTCTCATCCCTCGCTTTTGTTCAATTATAAATCTAAATAAAAGAAAGAAGAACTTTAATGGAGATTTATAGCATCATTCAAGTAAATACAGATTAAGATCGTAAAAACATAAGCTTGTAATATAGCTACACCTAATTCCAGACCGGTTAATGCAAGAACTATAAATAAAGGACCAAGAGCCCCTATAAAATAGAAAATCTCATTCATACATAGCATAGTCCAAGCGAACCCACTTAAAATCTTTACTAAACTATGACCGGCCATCATATTAGCAAATAAACGTATTCCTAAGCTTAATGCGCGAAAACAATAAGAAATTAGCTCAAGGAGTACTAAAAAAGGTGCTAACGGCAGTGGGACTCCTGCGGGTAATAAAAAGCTGAAAAAATGAAGCCCATGTCTTTGAAATCCCACTATAGTAATGCCAATAAAAATAGAAAATGAGAGAGCCAAAGTAATGAGAAAATGACTTGTCACTGTGAAGCTATAAGGTATCATACCCTGAAGATTACAAAATAACAAAAAAAGAAAAGTGACCAAGATGCAAGGGAAAAACATTTGTTTCACATTTCCGGAAAGACCACCTATTTGTTCCTTTACCAGGTTCAGCACGAAATCATAAAGAAGCTCTACCAAGGATTGCCAAGCATTTGGGACTAAGTTTCCTCCTCCCTTTTTAGTAACAAAATGAATCAGAAGTAGGAAAAAACCCAGAGTTAGCAGCATGAACAAAGATGGATTTGTGAATGAGAAATAGAAGTTTCCGATATTCATAGGAATCAATGGGACAATCTCAAATTGGTCAAGTGGGGAGGCCGCCGACTCTCCCACTAGATTCAGAGCTTCTTGAAAGGCTTCCCCGGATACTCCGTTTTGGGTCAAATCATCATTAATGGACTGAAGAAAAGGGATATCGCCGCTTTCACAATGCAAACCTTCGGCCATAATCAAGGCCCTTTCGGGATCTTGCGTTAATTCCTCGCACTTCTCGCGTATCAAACATTGCAGCTCTACTACACGCTCATCGTTAGGATTAAGACCTGGACAATCATTAAAAATGCTAGCATCCTGATGAATAACGGACTCTTGACCACTAGAAAAGTGACTGGATTGACTCGCAGTTTGAGAAGATGGATCACTAGAAAAGTGACTGGATTGACTCGCAGTTTGAGAAGATGGATCACTGGAAAAGTGACTGGATTGACTCGCAGTTTGAGAAGATGGATCACTGGAACTTGAATTCAGACTATTTTCATCAAACAAAAAAATTCTTCGCATGATTAGATTAATTGATTTTAACAAAATGATTCCCTCCAGACAGCTTACGTCAAGCCTCTAGGAGTAGTGAAGAACTATAGAAAGTTGTGGTTGGTTGTTGACCAACAAAAACATGGGAGAAAACCAAGAACAGGGGGCATAGAGATTTCTTCTCTTATGAGATTGATAGTTTGATGGGAGGCCCGGCAGGCTAGCGATCAGAAACCTAAAATCAGACAATGATAGAGCGCCCGTACCCTACCTGAAGTAGCATCCCGCCGATCTTTCGAATAAACAAAAGGATCAACTAATACAAGGATTGAGAAATCTTGGCAACTCAACAGAAACGGGATTGAGGAAACTTGACTTTATTGAAATTCGAGCAGCGAACCCGATAAACACCTCAATAGGATCGCTAATACTACCACTTCTAGACTTGGCACAGACAACACTTCTTTTCTATATACTTAATTCAAGATGAAAGCAATGACTGATTGATCCAACACGCCAAGCCATACTTTTCATTCTTATTACTATACTTAATTTATCTAGGTGATCGACGGAACACGGAGAGGTGCGTGCTTTAGTCAGGACGAGGGGGAACTGAGAGGAGAACCGAATGAATGCAAGTGCAAGAGTGGAAGATTGATCGGACTCTCTACGAAAGCTGTCCTTCTTCTCGCACAAACATATCCGACTCGTAGCGAAACAAAGGCCCTCACATACCATACATGACTGGCTGATCAAACACAAGAGCACGACGGAGTCTCGTACGAAAGCACTCCTTCTTGCACAAATCCAGTCCAACCGATCCAACACAGTTACTGGACTCAAGTACGAAAGGAGCATTCATTACTCATACGAAACAAAAGATTGAACCTTCACCCAAAACCGTACGAAGCGGAGTAGCAAAGATGACAGCACGCCAAGCAGCCGTACGAAAGAAAGTTAACAGATCAGGAGCGGAAAGACTCTACTGATGATTCCCAAGCCAGCTGTACAAAACATAGATTACAGATTAATCAGGATGGAACACGAAAGAAAGAATATACTGAAATGATGATTAGCACAAAGGCAGTGCTCGTACCGAAACAAATCTACAGCACTTTGACCAATCATTACTCCTCCACTTTCTACTGATGATTAGCACAAAGGAGCAGTTTGGCATACAAAACTGATTAGCAGCACAAAGGATCAGGAGCAGAAGCAGGATGGAGTCTCAATATTGAAATGATTAGCACATTGATCACGGGATGGAGTCAAGTACGAAACTCCACACTTCGCACACGCTCTATGGAAACAAAAGCCCTCACACAACTGATCAGTAGCACATCACTCAAGTACAAAACTCATACTTTCACATTCTTATTTTTTTTAGTTATCGCATTATCGCAAAAGCACGAACGACTGATCAGCACAATCGTACACAGAAGCACTAATACACTTATGCCCCGAAGCAGGTCACAGGTACGAAGCAGGACTCTCCCTCCCTTCCCCGACTGATAAAATGGACTTAATTACGAAAGAAAAATAAATAAGATTCCCTACACAGGTGCAGTAACCATTGGAGCATTATCACTATCTGTACTGAACCATAATCCACTGACCAAGGAAAGAAAGATTACAGCACCAAGCCGTACGAAGCCAAGACGCTCTACGTCGATTAGTCAAGGTCAAGGTGCCGATGAATAAACAACACGCTCATACTCCGCCCTAAAACCCCTGTAAGCATACCGAAACCCCAACCTCGAGGAAAAGGTGCAAAGGTGCTTTATCAACAGGACGAGGAACATCTGAATGACATGGATCAGCAGCAGGCGCAGAGTGGAAGATTGATCAGGAGCCAGGAGCTGAAGAGTCTACTGATGAACACAAAGATTGATAAATAGCATTACTCGTATGAAAGAAACCCAAGCCAAAACAAAGGAAATAATAAGATTGATGGAACCAATCATTACTCCTCCACTTTCCCGTTTACTGAAATGGATTAGCACAAAGATAGCAGTATGCAAAGAATATACTGATTAGCAGCACAAAGATAGCACGATGGAGTAAACAACGCCAAGCCTACGCACAACAAGAAGGAACAGTGAAGCTGCCAAGCATCAGCATTACCATAAATGTGAGTTAATTACTGCAAGGAAAGAGAAGGAATAAAAGACAGGTCTTCAAAGGAACAATGATCGGACGAAGGTCTCGAAATGGCACAGTAACAAAGGAACAACTGTGCTGGACTCAGCACCTACCATAGGTCAACGTCTTTCGAGAAGAATTCCTGGGGAAGATGTCTAGGCATAAGCAGCACCCGGTCATAAGTAAACAAATGTTGCTTAAGGAGCCAATACAACACAATCAGAGGACTACTTTACGCTTGAGAGGGCCGATCAGCTCATACCAACAAAACAAAGAAGATGGCAATGCTGTGGAGTAAACCGGCAGTAAGTAAATACCTGGGAAAGGCTCGGTAGCACACCGGAGGCAACAAAGAAAGAGAGGTGCATACGCTACTCCACCCCAAGTGAGCGGAATCCTCCTGTTAGAGCGAATCCACCCGTTAGAGCGAAGGAAGGAAGATAGAATAACGGCTTAATCCTCACACTATTGGTGCTTGGTACAACACAGTAATGTCCTCAATGTCTATAAATGGCACAATAAACACGATACCTCGGATGAAGGACAGTCTCGAAATGGCACAGTAAACTCGGACGAATAAAAGAATTGTAATTGAAAAGGCTACACTTCCTCGAATAAAAAGGACTTTATCGACACAGTAAACTCAACAAAACACTAGGAGACAATGGGCACAAGGAACCAAGACAAGACACTGGTAACAGGAACAAGGCACTGATCGGTGCCGCTCCTTAAACAACAGCTTCTTCTCAGCAGTGAATGGTAGTAGTCCGAAGTAGCAACAGTCGACTGTAAGGAAGAAGAAGCATACCAGATACCGGTCAATCAACAGCCAATAAGTCGTCAATCTTCGAGACAAACAAACCAAGCTTCGAAGCTGAGGAAGCAGTGCACAGGGCAGGAATGCCGATAAGCAAGGGAATCTTCAATGGATACCGATCAGTCCTATCTTCTCAATCTAAAGTGCAATTAGCACAATAACAAAAGAAAGAAACATCGCACATCCCTTGGCTTCGGATCAGAAAGATAGGTGCTTTAGCAACTCGACCAAGAGGAGAGGAAGAGACGGACGATCGGACAAAGGAAAAGTGCTGGACTCAGAAGAAGACTCGACTAATCAAAACACTTGGAAACAGCTCGTACAAAACAAAGAGGCACTTGGAAGGGACCACCGGTCTATGCCTCTCCTTATAGAGTTTCTACGAACCTTGGTTATCGGTCATAGCTATTGTTCATTGGTAATCGGATAGTTGGTAAAGAGCTGATAAAGGGAACGGGGAACAGCAACAAAAGACCAAGGGTCACTGGGCCAACGGAGTAGTCCCTTGAGGGTAATGGTTCAAAGAAAAGAATAAAGGAAGCGGCTGTACTTACCGAGTCGAGCAAACAAAGATGTGCTGGGTAGTCAACTCTTCCATATCAGAAGGAACCGATCAAAGCATCGGAAGAATAGGATTCTAGATGACCTGTCCTTCTACTGCTCTGCTCGTTCGGCTGCTTATCTTGCGGATTCTGATTCAATTAGATCAAGGATTGCCAAGCAAAGCAGCACCAACCTAGCTCTACTCTAACTAATCAATCATGGCCTACTTCTAACTGTAAATGTGATCACTAGCATCACAAAAACAACAGAAGCGGTATCGAAATAAGCACCTGTCCCAACTCAAGCCTGATATCCCTGGCACAACAGAGTTTGAGACTTCGCCGGATAAGCCCGATATTGAGCCTATCTGACTGAGCCTTAGCCAGAGATGAAGGGCTTGGCACCACCCTAACGCAGTAAATGAAGCGATATCCCTTGAGCGAAAGCTTGATTTTGGGCATCTACAGGAGAAGTCGCTTATGGAAAGAAACAGAAGCCTAGCTGCTAACAAAGACCTATGCGGCTTGCTTGGGGTAGTGGGCAGGCATTTAATCGAGAAAGAAGGCTCTTGAGTAAACAGAGTCATCATATGAGACTTCTGTCGGAGTGCTGTGGAAAGACTTTCGTCCGCATAAGCAAAGATGATTGCTGCTCAAGACTGGGAGGCAAGTAAGGGAGAAAGAGAGAAGGTTGCTGCGCTAGGAGAGTGTTGAAGCTATAGATTGATTTAGTAGAGACTAGGAGTCTCTAACTTACTGTGCTTTGGCCGAGGGTGAAGTCGAAAGATATATCAGAGGGCTGCCCTTTCTTCTTAGAGACCGAGTCAAATAAAGCTCCTCCAAACTGACCTGATCTATTGTTTGAGTCTAACCGAGAAGTCTCATCGCTTTGAGCCTGGTTTAGGCGCATACGCCCATAGAGTAGCCCAGCCCGACCAATCATCAGTGTACGTGGTCCAAGGAAATCAAGGCTTTATGGCCAATGAAGAGGTGGGCTATGAAGGAATGGAAAAGCAGGGTTGTGCTTGTGCTGCATAACTGACTTCTACATTCCTCAGATTACCCAGGAGTGTGCTGGAATGAGAAAGTGAAGTATTCCTTGGGCGAAAAATAGTCAACTCTTACTTTGCTTGGGTAGGGCTTTGCAACACACCGATATCCCTTTCTTTCTAGGGTGTATGGTTCCTAGACCTGTACACGTGTAATTAGAAGGCCAACTTTTCCTTGACGAATCTATGCTCTGTAATGGTCTGACCTGAGGAATTGTGCTATCGATGGATGAAAGGCCCTAGTTTTTGCTAACACGGATGTGCTGAACAGAAGGCCCTAGTTTGTTCCTAACACTGGTGTGCTGAACTCAAGACCCTTTGTTTGTTTCTAAACAGGCTTAGCTTTTGCCTTGGTTTTAGCTAGGAATGAAAGGCCCTTCTTTTTGCTAAAGAGGCTTAGCTTGATTCCGGTGAAGCTGGTTGGCAATAACATGACTAGCAGCTAGGAACGAAGGCGCCTTACCTGAATTCCCATGTTTAGATTGGATGAATGGCTGATCGATCGGTAATTCGGGGGAAATGTAAGTAATGAAAATGAATTGAGTGGTTTTCCTTTGATTGATCTTCTGCTTTGACATTTCTCCTAGGATTTGATTGATGGATCCATCGAGGTATGTAATGAATTGAGTTGATTGGCTTTTCAGCACACTCCGACCCTTCCATTGACCAGGAGCAGTACAGGTAATCCGAGGAATGCCTCACCCGATGATTGGTCCTTGGTTGGTTGACTAGCTACTCCTCTGCTTGAAGTCATCAGCACACTCTTCTTCCGATGCTTTGACGGGACGAGTTCCTTGTGATCTGTATGGGTGAGGAGTTGACTACCCGAAGTCCCAAGTTTGAGTATCTTCAGCACACTCCTGTCAACCATAGTTTTCTCCTTTTGCATAACTTGAGAATTTCCTTGTGATCCAAACTTGAGGACTAGACCGAAGTTTATTTATTCCTCTGCTTTTCAGCACACACAAGCATCGGTGTGCTGCACGCGTGTGATAAGTCATTCTCCATAGTAGTCATTCACCTGGGTGTGCTCAACCCGAAAAAGTGATGAGCAATCTTCTAGATAAGCAGGGATAGCTGTTCCCAAGGTGAACCTGAAATTGTTTGACTAGCAAATCCACCACTGTGCTACAGGAGTCATTCCCTCAAAGTGGTGATAAATCAGCACACTACTAGCCTTTCTGTTTCCAGGTTAGGAACACCTTAGAAGTTCTGAAACTCTTGATTGGCAGTAAGCCACTTTTGAGGGTTCCTGCCGTGTGCTGCATGAAACAAAAAGTAGTCGTTTCCAAGGCGAGATGGATGGATCGATACTTTCCTAGGGTCCATAACCTGACAAGTTTTCTATCGTTGGATTCAAGTAGTTTTTCGACACCCCTTTTTTTCCAAAGGTTGTCATGAAGAGGTATGCAGCTGCTGTTATGTTAATTCCTGGGTTGGAAAGTAGGAGTTGATCAGATGCTCTTTAGCACATGCCCGCGATAATAGTACACTCCTGTGTGCTGTTTTCCTTTCCTTAGTAACTCCCTACTTTCTCGGTACTCCTCTGCTTTCAGTATTCCTTTCCTTCCCTCAGCACATCCCTTGTTTCCCTCACACTTTCCTCTCACTCACTCCTTAGCTCCTCCTGCTTCTCCTTAGCCCAGTCCTCAGTTTCCACTTTCAGAATAAATGAAATCGCCGACGGAAGACTGAATTAGGCAGATCGGAATATCAATACCTCATTGAATGGCCCCGGAGTGAACAGAGTTGACTCTGCTGCTTGGGGTATGGGTTTTTTCCGGATGTCTCAGTGAATACTTAGCCAGGAATGCTCGATCATTCATTAGACCGAGAATGCGCTCTTGGGGTGTGCTGAAGCATCGAATGCTGCTTTTGCTGTCTACTCAACCTCTGCCCCGAAAGTAGCCTTCAGCACAGTCCTAGAGTAGAATGATGGACAATGCTCAAGGAAGAGTAGCTCTAAGCAAGAAAAGAAGGAAATGCTGCTAGGGGTGTGCTAAAGAGAACTAAAGTCGACTCCGTCCCTGTACTCCTTATAAGTAAGGTAGGAGCAGCTGTTTAGTTCCAGTAATCAAGCTAGGCTCTGGCTATAGCCGTGCTACTGACTCTCCTTAGTAGTGGGTATTAGGTGGGAGGGTGGCCTCATAGCTGTTACTGTGCTTTCTGGATACCTTTTCTTTCACAAGCCAGCTACGCACCTTGCTCTTCTCTTATAAGCAGCTGAGGGGAATAGGCAGTCTCAAAGTAGTATGTATGAGTTGAAGTAAAGGGAGTAAGTAATAATAAGTAGGAAGTTGGCTGAACAAAAGACGTATGATTTGAGTATCTTCGAAGTCAAAGCCGAGGAATCAAACTCAGTTCGGGTAGAGCTGAAAATCCTTACCTGATGTGGTTCGAATCCACAACCACTTCTAAGCGGGCTCGGGGAACGCCTTGTTTTCTTATAAAATCGAAATTGGTCAAATTAGGTACTGTTACTTGGGAAGGTTAGCTATAGTGACATCCTTTGCTTACAGTCCCGAAGATTAGCTAGACAAAGAAGCTTCCCTAGCTAAGATGTACGATGTCTATTAGTGAAAGGCTACATTCCAGCTTAGATAGAAAGCGAAAGCTGTCCAATTCAAATTGCTAACATGCTAAGACTAGTACTCCTACTAGGCGAAATGGCCCTTCTCCCTAGGTAAAGGAATTTACTTGCTAACAGCCTTTATATAATATATGCAACTCCTTCTCTTCCGAAAGAGCTTACTTTTTATGGCATGAGCTTGTGAAGTCCCACAGCGGATATTCCTCCTACAGCTGATTTGATACCATCCATACAAGCAGCGGATTCTACCCCCCTTACTTGATTCATCGGAGATTGACAGGTGTGATCCCACAAAGTATTTTGAAAGGGAAGCGGATGCCACAACTACTGTAAAGTCAAGAGTTTCATAGGGAAGGTGACGCATCAAATGCTACTATAGTCGACTCAGTTACTGGTTTTGCTGTATTAGTAGCGAAAGGCTGAGGCGTATAATAGAACAAGGTATGTTCCGGTAAAAGATTATCTGGTTGGGATAGGGATCTCTCCTTCTTCATTTCTCAAGGCCGGTAAGAAATCAAGAAAAGTGGTTGGGAAGTGCCCGGCCATCTACTAAGAGCTACTAGGAGCTAACTAGCTATCTTGGAAATGCTCTAAACCGTAGAATCACAACAGCCCTTCTCTTAGGGTAACAGGGGAACAAGGAACCAGGGAAAGACCAACACAACTTCCTTGACTTCCTAGGCTTAGAAACCCATTCCTATAAACGGGAAAAGCTTACTAATCTTACAACTCTGGAAGGGATTACTTTCTTACCAACTGACATGGCTTACCTGGCTTACCTTACTAACAACTAACAAACATTCCTGGGATTACTTCCTGACAGGGCTTAGCTTACTTACTAACCTTCCTTACACGGAATTACAGGGAAGCCAACACCCGGGATGTTCCGAGTGAAAGTAGAAGTTTAACCGGAACTGTCGAAAGATTACTACAGAAGAACCCATAAGATGTCCCTTACATATACCGATGTAAACAAAGATCTGAACGATTGAGAGAAGGAAGATAGAGGAAAGCAGGAGAAACACAAACTGACCGAGCTAGCGATGTTCCTATTAGGCTTGGAGAACTACTCGGAGGATGAAAGAAAGAGACAGGGAACAAAGCACAGTATACATCCTACTAGAGCTGCTAACCGGTATTCCTCGGTGGTTCCGTCCTTTAAGCCAGGGAAGCGCTCCTCTCTTCAGCCCTTTCTAGTGTGCCTATCTATTAGTCAGTAGATGACTATCCTCTCGGTACCCCCTTAGACAGGCATTCATCCCGTCTTACTGAGCAGCTCTGAGTACCGACTGAGGTCGGGCCTTCCTGGACCTGCCTTAAACCCTCCATCTTCCTGTCAACGGGACTCCTCTCTCTCTGAGGAGGTCCGTAGGAGTCTCACTAGGGATCTCCGTTCTCAGTGAGCGAGAATCGGTATGGTCAGAGTACTGAGGCCTGGTCAAAGCATCTCAGCCTTTCTTTTGTAGTAAGCCGCTCGTATCGCTCCTCTAGTTTAGTTAATTAAGCTAGCTTAGTTTCTCGATTGAAAGACAGGCTTACCTCCCCTTCATCCCTTGCTTCTTTGAAAGTGCTTTCCTGAGAGTGTCGGCAGAGTGCATTGGTCACAGACGTCCGCACACCAAAAGCCTCGTATGCAGATCCTAGTGCCACCATCCATGTCTGCCGAATTTGATGCATTAATTCTCCATGGCACCCGGGAACTAGTACCATCATCTCCTCATCAAAAGATTGTTGTGGGTCTTATCGGGTTAAGCGGAAACCTGATGGCAGTGTTGAGCGGTACAAGGCTCGCCTCGTTGCCAATTCATCAGCGGCCCGGGATAAGATCCTGGGTAATATTTTTAAAGAAGGGAGGGACAGCTGATAAGGCTATTGACTCCACTGACCGGGGCGCAGCAGATGTGGCTAAACATTTGATAGACTCGCATCGAAGGAAGATTTCTTGCTTTAGTTCGATGGGAGGCATACCAACTTAGGTCAACTTTATGGGTACGTCTTTCATCCAACCGCCAGTGGAGAGCAAGCGCCCCACCCGAGTCTCCAGCGAGAAGCGTTTTTATATATAATATAAATTATTATCGATCGAAACCTAAAGCCAAGTGCATCGATCGGTTTCCTTGCGTTGGGAGGGAGATTGAATGAACGCTTGAAAGCTAACGGGGACTCAGAGAGAAGAGAGCCAGGGATATCCAACCTAGGAATCGCACGCAGGCTTCCCGCCCCCTTTCTCTGACGAGGGTTTGCTCACGAGAGATCGAATGCTTCCAAAGCAGGGAAAAGAAGATAGGAAGATTGGATGGAAAATCGAGGGTGGGAACCAAAACTCATCTACATATATACGCACTGGTACCACCATGAAGACTGTTCCCACTGGGTGAAGAATCAGATTTATGACCATGGGATAATAAGATCCAATCCAATTGATTGATGGAAGTCGACTCGACGATCAGGTAGCCGCATCCCATTCTTTAAAGCAGTAGCGAACAAAGGACGCCGACAAGGAAGAGGCATAGAAAGAGTGAGAAAGCTCAATCCAAGACATGAAAGCGGAATCACAACTGTGCTTAAATCCCTACTTCCACCGAGGGAAAAGTCCTCCTATTCCTTTCACCAGTTCAGGGCAAATGATGAAGGGGTTTCCGGCGCAAATGAATAGTAGAAAAAGGTCGATTCCTCCTTGCAGTTGATTAACTTTCACTTTAGTTGGACATGGCAAGGAAAGCAGGAATGTCATCAGGCTCAGACCTATTCTTGCAAAGAAAAAGAGACTCGCTCTAGTCCCGTAACCATTCGTAAGGAGGGGGCGCTGGGCGGATGCATGTTTACTGTAAAAGTGGTTGTGTCTTAACGGAATGATCTCAACTCGGCTACCCGCTCCTGGTGCCACCGGATCCCTAGGTCTTGTTCTGACATGTGCGATTTAGATAGATGCCTCTGACATGTGATTAACCGAATCAGCTGCGTAACCTTCTTTCACAGGGGAGATGTGGCGGCATTGCCTGCTTCCAGGGATGAATCCACAACTTCTGCTGTGTAAGATGAGATTGAAATGGATTAGAAGCTAGCTCAATCATTGGGTTAGCCAACTCAAATATTGCTTGGTGGAAGTTCTCCTCTCCCAAGAAGCATAATTTGTTAGGACCAAACTGCCAATGAAATGCATTAAGCCATTGCGCTAGTCTTTTCCACAAGAAATTGAATCATCGAATTGCATATCATATATAAGAATTATTTATGAATGATTGGCGCCTTGAATGGGAGTTTCTTGGTCCTGCCAATGGCTACTTATAAAAAAGTAAAGCGATCTCCTCTGATGAAGGATCAGGATCTGAAGAAGCGAAAGCTATAACTCGACTAAAAGGAGAGGAAGTTCCTCTACTGAAAGTGGTTGTGATAGGGAATAGGTAAAGGCCTTGCCTTATTCAAAAGTACCAGGAAGTAGAAGAGTCGGCATTACCTCTGTTGAAGTTTTTTTCCAGCTATTTCAGCTCTGGGAGGAGGGACTACTTCTTTTCACTATTTCGAGATGCGTGAATACATTGAGAGATAGCCAGTCCTGGAAAGAGCAAATGTGAACAAAGCTAAGAAGGAAAGCAGACTGACTTCCATTTCTTCAGTAGGGGAGAAACACTCTTTCTTGGTTGACTGCTGGGAAGCTTGACTTGGTCTCAAAGGCTTGGCTAGAAGGCAGAACTCTTTCTTTAGTGGCCCCAGAAGAATCGAATCATCGCCCAAAAGCAAGGGAATCAACGAACGATCTACGAATATCAACGGCTTTTCCCACGGTAAGAGGTAAGGGACAGGGTGAGGAACGAACAAGTAGCTAGGCTTTCCTGGTGGTTATGAAAGTAGCTTGGCCTTGGCTTAGGCGAGTGCAGTCACTTCCGGATGAAATGATTTAGGTCCCAAATCAGTAGCCGTTCCTTCAGCTCCTAGTTTCAAAGCCAAGTCAGCAGCTATGATATGAAAGCATTTCTTTCGAGATAGCCAGTCCAGGTGCTCGGGGCAAGAGCTAACCGTAGCAGTCTAAGGCCGAGATGAATCGATTGAAGAACAAATTAACCTATATAGGGAATCCGCCTTTCTTTTCGCCTCAACGCGGGCAACATTAGATTCGTCAGAGCCGCTAGCTCTTCTTTCTGTTTTCACGAATCCTTTGAACGAATCCTAGTTAGTTAGCTTGGCACTAGGAGTTGTCTAATCAAAAGGCGTAAGCGCAGCAGTTAGAATTTCATCCGCATCTGGCTTGATGACTGCTTTCCCATTCATAAAGTATACTCCTCTTTGGCTCATTACCCTCGGCGATGCGCATCTGGTAGTACCCCGGCTTTAGATCCAACTTGGTGAAGAAGCTTGCATCTCCCAACGGATCGAATGGGTCTTCTACGCGCAGAATCAGGTACTTATTCTTGAGGGTAACCTTGTTTAGATATAGGTTAGTCGATGCATAGACGTAGGCTCCCGCTTCTTCTGGAACAACACTGGGGCTTCATAAGGTGCTTTGGATGGCTGGATGTACCCGGCGTCCAATAACTCCTCTGTCAATTTAAAGCAGGGCTCCGTCTCTGTTCTGAAAGAAAAGGAAGTAGTGCACTAGCAGGGAAATATAGAAGTTTGCCCTCCCCACAGAAGCCAGTAGCTAGAGAGGATAGGATGTGGTCGAAGCCGCTGGTAATACCCCCTAACTGGAGTGAACTCTCCCCTATAGTGGACTGGGGGATTGACATGTAGTTTGAGTCAAATTATGGAATTGAAACGGAGTTGCATTAACTTGAGAAAAACTTGTGTCCAATCGCTATAGAAAGAAGTTGAAACAGCAGGGAAATAGGCCTTAGCATGGCATTTCCTCAGTCGTCCCCCTTTCTTATATCATAACTCGATAAGCATTAACAAAGCCTTTCAAAAAAGGTCCAACGAACAACAAACATGAATAACTATATAACTCAAATCAGTGACTAGATGAATTATGCTCTGAATGAAGGGAATTCGACTTCTTTTAAGAGCAATGTTAATGTAAGTCATTGATTCCGTTTAGTCAGTCCCTTTCCAAAAGGTACATCCCTCACTCCTTAGGGTATTGTATGTATTTTGAAGCTCTTAAAATCTGATCCGCTTGCCGTTGATGATGATGCGGACAGTGTGAGGAGCTCTAGACGGGATTCACAGATTGAATCTGCTACTTCTGATCATTCAGAAGCGGGCCAGCTAAAGCGGTTGAGTAGAGGGCTAGAGAAAGGGTGGATCGTAGCGAGGAGGGGCTCTCGGTTGAGGGACCCGAGCGGTAGAGCCCTTGTAGTTCACTAAGGTGCTATTGAGTTTTAGTTGCTATTCCCCTTGTGTACATATACATGACATGCTTATGCCTAAGGAAGGGAGGTATTCTCAATCTAAGGAAACCATATCTCCTTGCCCCACTAATTGGTAGGCTGAACCGCATCAGGCCACACACGCTGAATCGGCATCACTTTCGTTGGGAAAGACAAGACGCACAGCACAACGGGGTCGGCATCGGACACCCACAAGGCAAGGTAAGCGCATTCGAGAGCAGCTCCTTTTTGACTCCCAGAATAAAAGATAAGCATCTCTCTACTCTATTAAAGCAGGCACGCGCATCGACGTGTGTGATATCAAAATAGAAGGATAAGTAAAGAGCAGGGTTTACAGCTAAAAAGTCTTCGGGTAGGACATCTGGCCTAGTAGTTCAGGGTGACTCATTTAGAGTTAGAGCTGGTGTGGGACTTCTGGCTGACACTTCATATACAAGGACTTATATTCGGCTTTCAGAGCCCAGTGACGACCTACTTGACTCTTATTCTCAACCTTACTCTATGATAAGCTTTCTATACTTGCCCTCACCGGACAAGAAGGCATCTCCCACTCGCTTACTGGCAGAAGGAATCCTTCCTAGCCCCTTCCTTCTCTTTATCGAGGGCAACTCATGCTTATAGGGCACACTCCCGGGATGGAACCAGCGATAATTACTTCCACTCAAAGGGATCGGATTCTGAACCACTCCTAGCTGCTTTCTTTCAAACCTTTCCATCTGAAGTTGATTCTATAGGTGCAGTTGCAGTTCTAGCTCTTTCTTTAGTTGCTGGAGATGTAATACGATTAGCATCAAGCCTTCCTTCTTCAGTAATAGTTCCAGTGGAGGAAGAAGAAGAGCAGATCGCTTTAGACTGCCTCCCTTACTAAACAAGATAGGCTCGCTTCATCTGAGCCGTCGCCCCTTTCAATAGGTGTAGGCATCGGGCCGATTCTCCTTTGCCTATCTTCCTGCTCTGCCAGTATACCTCCTTGCAAACCTCCCTTCCCTTAGCTTTCAATCTGTCTTGTGCCACTCCAGCTTTCACTCAAGCCATTCTTTGAACATACTTTATAGGGGCGACCTTCACTCTTCTTCTCGCTTCCTAACCCTAAAAGCTCACTTCTTTTGGTGTTGCTCCACGATCTTAAAGTGGAACTACGAGATAAATAAGCGGCGGGCTGATCTGACCTGCGCGTCTGCCTTCCTTTCGTCACTACGACTTGGTTTCGAAAGAAGGCTTTCACTCGACCAAAGCCCTTAGCTTCTAACTTCATTCATTCGAAAGGTCGATCATAGCTGGAATTTAGGAGAAAATCCGGAAGAAGGCGGGAGAGCTAGCTTAGGAAAAAACCCTCCTAAAGCCATGAGAGTTGGTCAGAAAAACGTTCTCATAGACTATATTGAGGAGTAAGGAAAGGTACGAAGTGACTCGACTGAAAGGAGAGGGATGAAGTGACAATGAGGTCATTCAAGCATTTGGGCTTGCTTTGATGATGGGTAGGCTTGTTCCCTTCTGCGGGCTTTCATCGAAACAGGCCCAAGTCTTCATTTGTAGGATGGGTCCATGTAGGCTTGGGTCTTGCATTCGGGCCCTATTGGGGCACCCTGTGGGCCAATGCGTATAAGCTTGGGCTTTATTAACGTGGCTCATTTGACGACTCAGTACATGGATGTCACGAGTCCATTGGCATAGAATATGGAATCTTTTCCACGTAAGCTGGTTGTACAAAGCTTGTTTGTTCATATAGGCAGTGTGATTTGGGGATCTTTTGTTTGGTAGCCAGAGCCAGCCAGTTTTTAACTAAATAGGCATAAGAGTATTTTAACTGCAGAAAAGTAGTGCGGAGAACTAGTCAGAATTGGGCCTGCCATCCAATTCGTGACGTGGATGATCCGCCGAATCCATTGCTGACTTCACCACGATCGATTAGGTGAAACGGTTCTGCAAAGTTTGTTTGTTCATACAGGCAGCGTGGTTATAGTAGTCATCAGAATTGTGCCAGCCATGCAATTCGTACTGCATGGCGAGATTCCTCTACCACTCTATAAATGGAGGCTCGATAAGTGTCTTCACTTCATCAAATTCAAATCAAAGAAATTGAGTACTTGCACGTATGGATATGGATGCTGCAAACAGGCTTTCTGCAATTGCTGCCGAAATGGGGCAACTGCAAAATGAGATTCAAGAGCGCCGTAGAGTGCTAAACCTCTTTTTGAGGAGTGTTAGAACACTGGATCCTGCCAGGAAAGAAGCGCGCATTCGCGCTGCCAGAGAGCGTATCGAGGATTTGGAGGGGAGGAAGCAGCAAATCACTTGAGGGAGATCCTTCTTCAGCCACTAGGTCAGGTGCAGAAGTCTAAGTGGAGTACCGGCAATTCGTTTTCAAACGTAGGAAAGGTGCTGTCCAGCACACTGCTTTTCTTTTTACCTTTATTCCTAAGAGCAAAAGAAGGTAAACGACAAATCACACTCCTATGCTTTGCTTGCATTAATTCTTGGAATTGCTGGGGTGGCATGACCAGAGTAATCTATACCCTCGCTCTACTGCTTATGTTCAGATTCCTAAGCTGGCAGAATTCTATCCTGAAAATTGCTTCACCAGGAAGTAAAGTTCTTTCCGTTCCTGCTTTTTCTTCGAGTTGAAGAAGCCTTTGGTTTCACCGTTTTACGCTTTGAACCTGGACCTGCTTTCTTTCTTCAGCACAAGCGCACACTCCCAGCGAAGTAGCCCCCGCAGCCTCCCGCAGCCCCGTAGCCTCCCGCAGCCTCCTTTGACGGAGGTTTGACGGAGGTGGCGAAGCAACCTACTTTGACGTAGGTCTTTGACGAGGGGCTTTGACGCGGGTTTGACGGAGGTGACGAAGTAACCCCTTGAGGGTGTGGGCTTGAGTAAAGCAGCAAATTTGTTTCACTAGCAAAGCAATTGTCCGAATGAAGCGTCTCATCTTTATCACAAATGCTACGAATCCAGAGACTTCCTCTGCATCATCATCCTCGTCTGTTTCGCTCTCGCTCCAAGCAAACCAATAAGGGAGTATTCACACATTCAGCTTTTGTGTGCCCCTAGCGAAGCAACCTTTGCATTAAAAACATTTGAAGTCTCTTCTCTAAAAAAGGGCAGTGCTCAGCTTTGCCATATCCCTACACTGTTGTTCTCCCTTCTTTGACACACGATCACGATTTGTTGTTGTGTTCTGTGTAAAAGGGTTTTTCCTACTTTGTCCATTCTTCTTTACTACTTTGCCAAAGTTTCTAGCAAGCAGTGTGCTGCCGATTGAATCTTCAATATCTCTCTTGTTGTCTTAGTGTGTGCTGCAGCAATGCTTTTTCTCGGACTTCTCAGTCTCCATTTCATACGCTTGTAGGTGACCTACAACAACATCAAACGCAAGGGTATCTGTGTCATTCATGGCTTGCGAAGGGCTGCTTCGCCGGGAGTGTGCTACAGAACAGAAGCTTTTTTACTTTTGTCTTTGTCTTTCATTTTGAGCAGCATTGGCAAAGCACAGATGAATTGTTCAATGGTCTCTCTTTCCTCCGTGAAGCCAGCAGCATATCAATACGAGATCTCTTTACACTTGTCAACCCTTCTGTAGGATATCCCAAGCATCTTTGGATGATTCACCCTTGAATGTGTCACTTGCGATTGCTGACAGTGCTTTGCTGTTATACTTTCGACTTCTTCTTCTCAGCGTCTGTCCATTTATCACTATCCTTTTCTTGCCCTGCCGCTTCTACTCCTTTCACCCTTTCTCCACAGCATACCATGCGTCTTCATAAATCCCTCGGTGCATCTTCACCTTCTTTTATAGTTCCCTTTCTCAGATTGGTCGATGCACAGCAATCAATTCCTTAGATTCCCGCAGTGTGCTGATCCTCACCTGTTGTAAGTAGTCTTGGTATTTGGTCGGTAAGTAAAGGTACGGAAAGAGCGGACAACGAATTAAAATCTCTGAACGTGATACGTAAATGGGAGAAAAATATGGATGAAACCCCTTATCTATCTTTCCTTCGGCAAAAAAAGTTTATGAAGCCATCCTCGCCTCGGGGATAAGAGATCTTTCGATTCTGGAGAGTAAGCTTCAAGCTCAAGATCTCATTTGTGATCTTCTTCTTCGCGAACCTAATCTCAAGTGAACATTTCTTATTGAATTCTCAATTTTCGTATAAAAATACCTGCCTTTCATTTTATTGAAGAGAAAACCTCCCCCCATTTGAACGAAGTCTCTGGCCTTCCCCGTTATGACTTTAGAGTATCTCTCACGTCTTATAAGTCACTTAAAAATGAATGGGCGGATAGGACCACTCCTGCTTGCTCTTGGCCTTGGCTGCTTAGAGACATCCCTTTAGTTCGTCTTAGAGGTCTCGATTGGTATTTTATACATGGCGCGGTCGGTAACGTTGGTGAATTAGGTAAAGGTACGGAAAGAGAGGGATTCGAACCCTCGGTAAACAAAAGCCTACATAGCAGTTCCAATGCTACGCCTTAAACCACTCGGCCATCTCTCCTACATTATGACCCAGAAACCTCGAGTGAATAGCGAGTCATTTATATTCTTGCAGTAAAGGTACAACCACAAACAATCTATTAAAAATGGAAACCTTTTTAGTCAAAGAAAGATCTTCCTTCGAAGAAAAAAAACAATAAGAATTGTTACCATTAAAAAAACAAAAGCACTCTTTCTATTCATCTTTGTCAAGACGACGATCCCGTTATATTATTATATTTATACCGGATTTTGCCAATGAATTGGAACGCGAATCAACTACTCCCTTCATGGTCACATAGTCATTACAGAATTTTGTTTCAGGTATATATGTCTTTCTTAATTTCATATTGGTAGTACCTATTTTTCTATATAAATTCTTTGTGGTTTTTACCGCCCGCCGGTTCGCTTATCGCCTTTTTTTCCTCCGTTCACTTTCTCCTTTATCTTCTTCCTACCTTGCGGGGGTGACTTAGGCGCTAGGGTTAATACCATATTAGATCGAATAACTCCTTACCTTTTTTCAAGAGAAGCCTGATTCTAGTCAGGATTGAAAAGATAATGACGAACCTTAAATGAAAGGTTGGTCCAATCTGAGTGCTTATTGTCTTCTTCTTCGCCTCTCCTCTTCCGCCCGAGCTGATCCGAATTCTCCTCTTAGTATAGGATTGTTAATAACTTGACTTAATGGTTATAGTGTAAAGGTTAGTTCTATATTTTTTCTTTCTTTATCAGAGGTTTTTTCCTTAGGCCTTGGGGGGCGGGGCCTCTTTTTTGATTTTTTAATAAAAAAAGGGGGAGAGGGACCCTTTTTGATTTTTGAAGTACAGCCCTACTCTATAGTGGAGTTATCTTTTCCCTATCTAAGCTATATCAACATAGCAAACTAGAAAACTTATCCGCTTGTCAATTCTTGGTGTAATATGTAAATGATTGGTGTCAGAATTTTTCACTGATCAGGTGTGATCAGTCTCATCCGTGTAAGAATTAGGAATTCCTCTTCCAACTCGTCCCAGAATGGGCGTTATGGCAAAGAACAAGAAGAAAACCAAAGGAGAAATTTGTCCAATAGTAACAAATGGTGCCTCCACAGGTTGACATCCGATCCAACCTAGTAGTAAGCAATCCGCCAAAAGCAACCAAAACATTCCTTGGTGAATCGGTCGAAAACTTGAACTACGCACATACATACTTTTAAAAAAAGGTAAAGCCAAGAGACATATAAAAACTGGTGCTATTGCGGCTACACCTCCAGCTTTGTCAGGTATACTACGAAGAATGGCATGGATCGGTAGGAAATACCATTCCGGCACAATATGAGGCGGGGTGGACATCGGATTAGCAGGTATATAATTGTCGGGATGTCCCAAAACATTAGGAGCATAAAAAATCCAAATAGAAAAAAAGATAGCAAAAGCTACCCAACCAACTAGATCCTTGACATAAAAATAAGGGTAAAAAGCTATTTTATCCATCTCAGAATGTACACCCAATGGATTATTTGATCCATATTGATGCAATGCGGCCAGATGAAGAAGACTGGCGCCTACTAAAATAAAGGGGAGTAAATGATGAAGACTAAAAAAACGATTTAAGGTGGCATTGTCCACGGAGAAACCACCCCAAAGCCAAGTCACTATGGTATCTCCTACTACAGGTATGGCGCTAGCTAAGCTTGTAATTACTGTAGCTCCCCAAAAGCTCATCTGACCCCAAGGTAGTACATATCCTATAAAAGCTGTCACAATCATTAATAGGAAGATTACAACTCCAAGACACCAAACAAATTCCCTAGGACTGCTATAACTCGCATGATATAGACCACGAAAAATATGAAGGTAAACCACAATAAGAAACATACTTGCCCCATTAGCATGCATATAACGGAGCAACCAGCCCCCTTCAACATCTCTCATAATGTGTTCTACGCTGTTGAAAGCTAAATCCACATGAGGTGTGTAATGCATAGCTAAAAAAACGCCAGTCACTATCTGAATGACTAAACAAATACCAGCTAACGGACCGAACCCCCACCAATAACTAAGATTGCTCGGGGTTGGATAATCTACTAAATGCTGATTAAGTGTGGAGGATATAGGTTGTTTAAGAAGAGAGAATCGTTGGTTCCTTATAGTCATTTCTCTTTCCTATCGTGACAACTCTTGTTCACCCACCTTTTTTTTGCGTTCTAGGGCCCTAAAATATCCTCAAATATATATATATTGATATTTGAGCCTTTCTTTTACTTTTGAAGGATGGAGGGGGCGAATTAAGCGTCGACGTTTTTAGAATTCTTTCTCCTACACACTTTTGCCCTCTTTCACCGAAGAGGAAAGAAGAATCTTTCAAGCGGGCAGAGACCTAAATTTCTTAGATTCATTCCTAAGCTTGCTTTGTCGCAGCAAGATGGATTGGATGATCAGTCCGAGAGTGCTGGAGAGAAGAGAAAGCGGTCAAAACTTCTCTGATTCGGTCACCGAGCAGTCGGACAACCCTTCAGTAACCCAGGATGGATGACCCGAGAGAAGATCTCGTCCACCAAGCGGGATAGCGGAGTGCGATCCTTAAGCAATTGGAGGTTCTCGCTCATCTCTTGGGATCCATATCATCTGTGAAAACTTTTCCTGTTACATTAGCATAGCTAAATTTGAATAGGATGACTCAGCGTCAGGAAAAGTAAGCCCCCCTTTGCCTTGATTGAATTTGGCTTCGCTGCGCTCTGAATCAATCAATAAGCTTATTGATTGGATTCATCCCATTTCATTTGGGCGAGAGGTCCGAAGGAACAAAGGAGCTCGACTGTAAGGAGAGGAACGAGAGTGAAACGAGAGGGAGGCTGGGGCTTATCCATGGGACTTGCCTTGGCGGTTAGACTATCTTTTAACACATCCTCGAATTAGTCTCGTCGGTTGGTTGATTCTCGAAATCACCTCTTGAGAAAAAAAAAAAGGTCCATCAGGTTTTGCCCTGCCATCTCCGGCGAAGCTCCATATCCGTGAGACTGGATCACTGTAATTCACGGAAGTCCATTTGGACCTCTCCTTTTAGTCGAGTATGTAAACAACCTCTCCTTTCAGTCGAGTATGTAAACAACCTCTCCTTTCAGTCGAGTTCCCTCTTTTATAAGAGTAATAAATTACGTTGGACCTCTCGCAACAAGTGCTCGAGTAATAAATACCTCTCCTTTTAGTCGAGTCATTGATACCTCTCGGGAGTAGGGGCTTTGTTCTGGGGGGGCCGACTTGCGCTGCTTTAGAAGGGAGAGAATTTCATAAAGTCACTCTCTCTATCTATCCTTAGAAGTAGGGCGATAGAAAGTAAATATGAGATTTGCGTTGGTTTTTCCAACGAAACAAAGCATTATCATTCGGAAGGCTCAGTCCCAACTCGGACTTCCATGATGGGAAGAACCTCCGCACTACGGCGCTCCAATGAACAAGAGTTCTCCGCCTTAGTATATTTAGAAGAGTGGTCGGGAGTTACATTCGTAACTTAATGTTATGTTCACGCATTATATCTTTCTTTCCAAGAGTACTACCTGTACGTAGTCTATGTATGGGGAGCATACTTGACAGGAAATAGACACAAGCGGTAGAGAGGTCCCCCACTTCGATTCCCGCCCCGTTCGCATCTCCGATCCAAGATAAGGGTTTTAAATACGTTACTTTTCGGTCCGGAGCCGGCTGGTAATGGGCTTACTTACCTTGCTTGTGGACCAGCTGCGGAGCTAACCTTTCTTTGTTCTATTGGTTTGGTGGTTGCTACCAAGACGATTTCTTTATGCCCATCAAAGAACCTCGAGATGCTAATCCACGAAAAACGATACGAGAAATTCGAAAGAACTCAGATACATAACGAGGGCGACCGTGGAAATACATCGGTTTCTGACTCGTGCAAAGGAACTATTTCTTGGCAACTTGGACAACTTATAACAATGTTTGTCCCGCATATCACTAGGAAGATCGGGATCTTTACAAAAGGCTTTATAAAGCTTTCGTCTCAATTCAAATTTAGCCGCGAGCAATCTACGTTTGTGATCTCTATTATTTCGCTTCTACGACATCTTACTGAGTTTCCCCCTCATCTTTTTGCAAAAAACCGCTCCACAGTGGTAAAGTCTCATCTTGTGTGTTGGCCGAAGTGATAATAGTCACATTGAACCCCCGAATATGTTCGAAGATCTCGAAATGATCTTCCAGTTCCGGGGAGAATTCGCAAAACTCCGTTTCCATCGAGAATTGAATGGAGTTTTTCCGTATTTCGACCGGAAAATCTAATAGAGACATTACTGTCGAGATTCTGACCGAAAAATTAGACATTCCATGCCCTCGGAGAGTGCTTTGTCGTGCTAGGTCACTTACATATCCTTTGTCTTTATTTGACCCCAAGAATGGATTAGATCGAAAGGACTTTCCTGTCGAACCCCTTTGTGTCTGTATGAATTTCTGACCGCGCGGAATCTCCATAGCCAATTTTCCATTTTTTATTATGAAATTATAGGGTGCCTTTGGTACTACTCTTATTTCACACGATCCAGGAACTTCCATAACGTTGGCGTGATTCGGTTTGAGCAACGGATCTTGACGTGATACATCTTCGTAATGAAAATTGAGTGGAAACATGAGTTGGCTTTTACAGTATCTATAGAATAAGCTGACTCCTCCTACTCCTCCTTTCCGAAAAGATCATCCTTGGTCCTTTTGACATAAGATTCTCGGCCCGCTTTCTCCCCATCCTCACAAGCCAACCTGACAGCCTCGCAAGATAACACGTACAAAGACAGATCAGATCAAAGGGTTACTCCCAGCAACATTACTAACACTTTACTGAACTAATGAACATCCATATCACTTTCCTTCACTAATTTCTTTAGACGGACTTCCCTCTTCTCTTATTACAGTTAGAACGGATTGAAAAAACAACTTACACATTTGGCACAAAGCGGCCCCATTACAAACAGGAGCGGCGGGACCGGGACCTCCACTAGATTTAGGGAGGCAGATTGCCCAAACAAAGCACTTCACTCTTATCTTATCTTATAGTGAAATTCCAGATCAAAACCAAACAAAGCACGCGTCTTCTTAACTAACTATTTAGTTAGATTCCAGATGACAACCATTCTACAAGACAAAGACGATTCAAGAAGCCGTGCCTTGAAGAAAAAACGATTCCAAATTACAAAACATTCGAAATGACCTCCTCCCAATAATCTAAGAGCTACAACGCAGCGCAAAGAAGCGAGTGAATTCGATGGATTGAGCTCCAAACATCCATACCACTTTCCTTCACTAATTAGCTGGACTTCGAAACATAGGAATCAAACTGGGAGAACAAGACATAGGAGAAGACAGATTTCGCACCTACATGATAGTGCCAGTTACGCACGTACTTTATGTGAGTCAAGCCAGAAAACACGGAAAAACTGCACGCTACAACAGCCCAGTATGTCGATTCCAATCAAGGGGAGGAATCAAGGCAGAGGGAGTACATAGCTAGTCTTATACGGGGCAGGGAAAGCACAAGCCTTAGACCAACAATACAACAATGAGACAGAACGTAGCAGGCCCTCAACACGTACATGATAGTTCACACGTACATGATCCAGTGAAGACAGAAAGCAGTGGGAAAACATCACGCTACAATACAACAGTACGTAGGTTCCAATCCACGAAAGGAATACAGGCGTACCGAGGGAGCACATAGCTAGTCTTATATGGAAGGAAAAGCACAAGCCTTACCCCGAGAAACCCCATGCTAGAATAGGCCTATGCACTCCCATCCAGCGAAGGAAATCAGATCGAGCATGCAAAAATTCATAATAAATGTATCACAATTCAAGGCAGAAATCCCATCGAGCATGCAAAAATTCTCAATTCAAGGTGGAAAACACCTCCATCTATTCAAGGCGGAAAATCGCATCCAGGTAAGAGTGCAAAAATTCAACTACTGCATGAAAATTAGAGGGAAGGAAGCAAGTTAATAATCGCACATCATTCCTTTTTGACATCACGATTTCAGAGACATTCATAGCTCAGGAATCCACCATTAAATAAGGCTCCCAATGCCCACTCAATTATTTGAGTCGTTTCAAAGAAGGAGATGAAAGCGAGTCCAGGAAGGTCGTTTTGTTTGAAGTTGATCAGTCTAATATATCTCCCTCCGCCCTTGGCTCATAGGTAGCTCTGGAAGTTGGGATGTTTGCAATTCTAAATGGAGGGATTGGGAAGGAAGAGTGATCAATGCCAGCTAAGGTTGTTAGGTATCTTTGAAAGAGTAGCGTTACAGTTCATGTCAAATAAGAGTGGTGGGAATTCCATCTCAAAGAAGAGTGTTGGTCCAGTCCATCTCAAAGTTTGAGGACTCAAAGTATGGTTCAAAATCTGAGGTATGAGTTGAGGATGGGCTATGTTGCCACTGCGAGGTCGTTCTTCTGTTTAGGTCTCCCTCCGGCTCCGGTCAAGGCATTATCTGGGCGCTGTTGAAGCACGCTAAGAAGTCGCTTTAGGAAGTCAATGCTGAACGCTTTTGCTTTCCCGCAAACGAATGAATTCTTTCCCGCCAAACGAGGCTTTTGCGCCAACGAACGAACGAAATGCTTGAATCCGAAGATGCCGAGTAAGTCGATGTTCGGTGGTAGCGTTTCTGAGAATCTTTTTCTTTCAAAGATACGGATTGGTCTTTCTTTCCCTCTCCCTTTGTCAGAGATCAAATTACAAAACCAAGATTTCCGTTTGGAGGGACAGATGAGTTCCTTTGATCCCTTTGTTGATGAATCCAAGGCACTGGTTCGACGTCTAGGTCAGAAGGTTAAGGCGAAGTCCTTTCTTTGTCGATGAGTTAGTAGGTCATTTCTAAGAGTTAGGTCTTCAGGACTATATCATAAAAGTGGCTAAGGTCTTTCTATAGTTTCAAATGTCCTAAACTCCAGGGTTGTTCACCAATCCAATATAGGTATCAGCACGTGAAGAGTATCCGGCGGTGGGCGTGTTATCTTTCAAATCTTCAATCTGAAGGGAGTAGTCACCAATATAATATCATTTCTAATAGAAGAGAGAATCCCCATTGCTGTAACCCGGGTTGCTTTCAGCCTAGCTTGCGTGTCAGTCTAGAAAGAATTCCTTGCCTTCAGCCGAGCTTGGGTCCGGGGCACAGGTAAAGAAAGAATCCTCCGCTTTCAGCCTAGCTGGATCCTCTTGAATCGTCTCTCCGTCAAAAAAGAATGTGGCGGGGAAAGGTAATGGTTTGAGAGAGAAGTATCGGCTCCGGCCGTGGAGCTATCATATCGGTCTTTTCAATCTTGTAGCCGAGCGTTCCCCAATATAGCCTAAGCCAGTGAAGAGACCACTAAATGCTGTCATGCGAGCGAGTAAGTCGACGAAGAAAGTCTTCTATTCTATTATCGAGTTGTCGTTCAAAGGCGGTCAAGAAACCCTTTGTTGCGTTCGAATGTCCCGTTGAAGGCTCTACTATTTCTTATTGTTGTTGCTGAAATTTGAGAAAAGTGATCAGGTCGACATCTCGGTCAAAGAACAAAGGCTAGTCGTCAACGAGCAAAGGCAGCCAGTATTGTTCAAAGGTTCTCCCGGCTCGAGTCCGGTGATGGCTCCTTTCGTGGATTATAATTTCTGAATGGCCCCAGATAGCGTTAAGTTGATGGGCTTTCAACCTGAATTCTCAATA